TCTTTCTATATCCCTCAAGAATCCCCAGTTTTACTAAGAATCTCTTTTGTCGGATCATATTATAACGAATTTTTCGCGAAGGGAAAAACTAAATAAAAAATGAAGAATAATAAAAATAAATAATGAACATAATAAAAAAGTGAATTATCATACATATATTGCATGTAGAAAGATGAATAAGCCCATTTATTTACTTATTTTATTTACATATTTACACTTTTGATTTACATTAATTATATTATATACGTACTTAGTATATTCTAGTCTATTATATACTTTACAGACTTATAATATTTTCGTTTTTTTTCTTTTTAATATATATTAAATATATTAAAAAGAAAATATATTAGTATATAGACTCTTATATTATAGACTCCTTATTATATACTTATTTTATTATATCTTAGTATATATACATTATATACCCTTTATTAATATTAATTAGTGTATATACTCACTTAGGTATACTCAGTATAATAGTAGAATTATTATATGATATGAATTATAAGATATCTTTATAACAGGTTAAAAGATTAATATAACAAGAAATAACAGGTACAAATCAAATATTAAATCGAGGTACCCATTCTATGACAATTCTCAACACCTTACCCTCTATTTTTGTGCCTTTAGTGGGCTTAGTTTTTCCGGCAATTGCAATGGTTTCTTTATCTCTTCATGTTCAAAAAAACAAAATTTTTTAAATACGATGGGGCAAAATCTTATCTATTTTTTTTTTTCAAGACTTACGTGAATCATAGCACGGATATCTATTTAGTAGATATGGTATAACGTGTGGCTTCTTCCGAGCATAAGCTCGTATGAATGTGTAAACATGATATATGAGTAACTGAATTAGAGCTATTTTCAAATGGATCGATATCGGGATGAATTTCTGAAATGTAAAGTTAATATATGTATGTGGATATCTATAAGAAATCATCTAAAAGAGATGTTCGTATTTTAGTTTAGATCTAGGCAATTCGATGAATTACTCCTAAAAGTTCACATCATAACAGTGCTAGTTGATGAGAGTTACTTCGGAAACAAAAAAATGAAAGTCCATTTTTTTGGGTTATTCCCCAATTCCAATAAAATGCAACTAGATCTAGTATGAGTTGGCGATCAGACCGTATATGGATAGAACTTATAGCGGGGTCTCGAAAAACGAGTAATTTCTGCTGGGCCTTTATCCTTTTTTTAGGTTCATTAGGATTTTTATTGGTTGGAACTTCCAGTTATTTTGGTAGGAATTTTATATCTTTAGTTCCCTCTCAGCAAATAATTTTTTTTCCACAAGGGATCGTGATGTCTTTCTACGGAATCGCAGGTCTTTTTATTAGTTCCTATTTGTGGTGCACAATTTCGTGGAATGTAGGTAGTGGTTATGATCGATTCGATATAAAAGAAGGAATAGTGTGTATTTTTCGTTGGGGATTTCCGGGAAAAAATCGTCGCATCTTCCTCCGATTCCTTATGAAAGATATTCAGTCCATCAGAATAGAAGTTAAAGAGGGTATTTATGCTCGTCGTGCCCTTTATATGGAAATCAGAGGCCAGGGGTCCATTCCCTTGACTCGTACTGATGAGAATTTGACTCTACGAGAAATTGAGCAAAAAGCGGCCGAATTGGCCTATTTCTTGCGTGTACCAATTGAAGTATTTTGAAACAAGAACTGAAGAATGACTGCTTTCTTAGCAAGAGGGAAAAAACGAAAACTCAAGAATCCTCTTTTTTCTATAGCACAACTTAACTGAAGTTTCTTCAGAACGCTCATTCGAGCTAAACGCAAACGAACAAGGAACAATCATAAAACGAAATTGCTTTTTTTTTTCGAATTTGAAGTGGACTCTTTCTTATTGTATTTCGGTATTGTTTTTCTGTATTTTTTCTAAATTCAAGGACTAACCACTTTACTGAATCACAACTAAAAAATAGGAAATAGATTCATGGGCTCTATAACTTTTAATGTAATAGAACCGATGCTTGATAGAAATAGTAGTGTTGAGTCGACAAATGAGGCGAGTTCGTTTAAAAATTCCCAGACGAAAAAATGGCAAAAAAGAAAGCATTCATTTCCCTTATATATCTTTCATTTATAGTATTTTTGCCTTGGTGGATCTCTCTCTCATTTAATAAAAGTCTGGAATCTTGGGTTACTAATTGGTGGCATACTAGACACTCCGAAATTTTCTTGAATGATATTCAAGAAAAAAGTATTCTAAAAAAATTCATAGAATTAGAAGAACTCTCCCTCTTGGACGAAATGATAAAGGAATACCCGGAAATACATTTACCAAAGCCTCACCGCGAAATCTACAAAGAAACGATCGAATTGATCAAAATGCACAATGAGAATCGTATGAATACGTTTTTTAATTTCTCGACAAATATAATCTCTTTCGTTATTCTAAGCGGTTATTCTATTCTAGGTAATGACGAACTTGTTATTCTTAACTCTTGGGTTCAAGAATTCCTATATAACTTAAGCGACACACT